ATAATATCGGATTCTATTTCTTTGGATCTGAGCTGAATCTTGTCTATTTCAACCCCCCTAGATTCGGATTTGACTTTTGAGCCTTTCAACAATTAACTAATTTTACCTTTCGAATATATATTACGTATTCAAATTCGTTTGAACGAGAGGAGAAAAAAAGAGGAGATAGAATCCAATTCTTTTAGATACTTTATCTAAGAAACTCTACCCATCTATGTTCTAGATGGGATATATCTCGCCAAACTGGATAAAGCTATTATTCTAATCTAGACTCTAAAAGAATATGTATGTTGATTCATATCAATTAATTCGAAATTAATTCTAGGGAAGAGAGACCCATACAAATTAATCATGTGCCAGGAACCGGATTTGAACTGGTGACACGAGGATTTTCAGTCCTCTGCTCTAACCAACTGAGCTATCCCGGCGATTTCCAACCCAGATTAGATTGGAACGAGGATTTTCAGTCCTCTATCCTACCAATCTGGATTGGAAATCGGAACCGTTAACCTGAGGATTTTCAGTCCTCTACCCTACCAATCCAGCCAACCCAGATTAGATTGGAACCGTTAACCTGAGGATTTACAGTCCTCTACCCTACCAATCCAGCCAACCCAGATTAGATTGGAACCGTTAACATGAGGATTTTCAGTCCTCTACCCTACCAATCTGGATTGGAACGAGGATTTTCAGTCCTCTATCCTACCAATCCGGATTGTAAATTGGAACCGTTAACATAACATGAGGATTTACAGTCCCCTATCCTACCAATCTGGATTGTAAATTGGAACCGTTAACATGAGGATTTACAGTCCCCTGGGTGGTATCCTACCAATCTGGATTGTAAATTGGAACCGTTAACATGAGGATTTACAGTCCCCTGGGTGGTATCCTTATTTTATTTGATTATAAGACTAGCACTAGGTCTATGTCAAGTGTCAAGTAAGTCGATTAAAAAATTTTATCAAAGCCGGGGAATTTCTTCGATCTTCAAAAAGATGACTTTGTAAGTTTCAGTATGAGTAATGATATTGTATTGATCGGGAATCATTCAACTAGGGATTCCTTGCTCAAAGATGTTCATTTCTATGTGTATCATAGATATCAAAAGGCTTGTGATAAAAGAAAGCCATTTACGCTTAGAAAAAAATCCATTTCTAAAAGAATAGAGTGAATGAGAAAGATAAGGAATTTGGAACCGTTAAGGAAAGGGGGTCGGATAAATAGTTGGGGAGTTAAATAGTCTTTTTGGGGATAGAGGGACTTGAACCCTCACGATTTTTAAAGTCGACGGATTTTCCTTTTACTATAAATTTCATTGTTGCCGGTATTGACATGTAGAACGGGACTCTATCTTTATTCTCGTCCGATTAATCAGTTCTTCAAAAGATCTATCAGACTATGGAGTGAATGATTTGATCAATGAATATTCGATTCTTTCTTCAATGTAGAAAGGATTCACACCAATTCTTCTATTTTTTATAGAAAAACTACGGATTCGGGTCGTCATTAATCATTTGATATAGTATTCAATACGTATGTATATACGTTTATCCTTCACTTCATTCTTTTTCTTTCTGAAGTTTCGATGTAAAGAGTCCTCTACCAACGCATTTAACTCCATTTGTTAGAATAGCTTCCATTGAGTCTCTGCACCTATCCTTTTTTTCTGAACCTTTGTTTGTTTTGAGAAAACAGGATTTGGCTCAGGATTGCCCATTTTTGTTAATTCCAGGGTTTCTCTGAATTTGAAAGTGATCACTTAGTAAGTTTCCATACCAAGGCTCAATCCAATTAAGTCCGTAGCGTCTACCAATTTCGCCATATCCCCCTTTCTTTTTGTTTTGAGATTAGGATCTCGTTGGGATGTCATTCCTTTTTATTTTTCTTTCATTTATACTGGAACCATTGAATTCATTAAATACCGATTCCTATCTCGAAAACGTGTTTTCTCCTCTTTGATTTTCTTAACTATCTTCTATAGGAGACCCTTTTTTTGTCCAATCAAAAATGATTTTATCATTTCGGAATCCGCAATTCAATATAGATGGATATATACCCGATCTATATGTCTCGCTTCCTGTCATTTTGCCATTCAATTTGGAATACTTGAACGATCGATTCTTGTTTTTTAACTTTTGCCTGAAAGCGGAGGAATGTCTCATTAGTTATAACTAACCATTCCATTAAACAATTAGAATTTGAAATAAATTAAATATAGAACTGTAATAAAAAGAAAAAGTATTTCCAATGGCAAAAAAAGAAATGAAAAAGAATATTTACCATTCAATTCAAATTACCATTCAATTCAAATTGAAAATAAAAGAATATTAACAATATTTACAATCACTATTTAATAATATTAGTATTAGAATTGTGATAAATCGAAATTCTAGATCGCTATATTAATCCTTATGCTCTAGAATATTCAATATAATATTGACTAGTTAATAACTAAGATTCCAATTCCAGTAGTTTAGTCAATTACTATGCATATAAG